TCTTCCAGCCCAAATTCTTTTTCTATGGAGAATGGATAAGAGGCTTGTGGTGCAGGCGTGTGGGCATAAACAAACGACTCTTACTCACTCATCTTGGAAGGGTGACCGAGGTTTCGGACTCACCCATCTAGGGGGCGCTGCGCTCCCTGGGTGACGGAAGCATCTAGGGGGCGCTGCGCTCCCTAGGTGACGGAAGAAAGGATTCCCCGTCAAGGTCAAGAAAAGAAAGAAAGGATTAAGAAAAGAAAGAAAGGATTCCCCGTCAAGGTCAAGAAAAGAAAGAAAGGATTAAGAAAAGAAAGAAAGGATTCCCCGTTCTGGGAGTCTTTGGAAAATCCTTATATAAGCTATATCGATATCTTGTTGAAATAGGAGAGGTCCTAAAAAAATCTAATTGAAATAGGGGAGGTCCTAAAAAATGCCATTTCACCTAGAAACGGAAAGAGAAATTCTTGTCAAAGCCCTTAAATTTGTCTGGAAATGGGCCCTGAAGAAAGGTCAATGGATTCTGATGACTCGACCTACGGAACGGACTCTTGAAAGTTTATCAAAAACAGTAATTCTTGTAAAATCAATCACTATATCCAAAATAGTGAAAGTGACTCTTAGTTGGATAGGGCATCGAATAAGCTTGATCAACCTTCAGTATGGTAGCATAGTTAGGCGCTCGGGAAGCGTCTATGTTTTACTGACGGGACCGCTTATGGTGCCCGTCCTCACTTTTCTCTGCTGCCTCCACATGTGGCATTGGATAAGAATTGCGAACACTGAAGGACGAGATGCACTAGATCAGTCAGTGATCTACCACGTGGCATTTGTGTGCTTCTGGGGGGCTTTGGGCGTGTTGCTTACCTGGAAAGTTCCAATCCATATTCTGACTGCCTTAGACTATTCCTTAAAGACTCTTTTGAAAAACACGGTACCTCAGCATGTCCAGAGTCTTGTGCATACCAGATACAACCCTGTTCTTGGGTCGCTGATCGCGTTTTTTGCGCGTGAGGCGCATGGAATGCAGAAATGGCATATGGTCGGAATGAAGGACCTCGTTCTCGTGCTAAGCGTTTTTTTTTGCCGTGTTTTGATTTCTTTTTTCGGTGTTTTAGGGATCATCGCAAAGCTCTCAATGAAACTTCCTGGGGCGTTATTTCAGGCCATCAGATATGGCCTCCTTTTCGCAACGGTGGCCGTCAATACGGTCACTTCCAAAGCGTTGGACGCTTTCGTGAACTATTGTCTCTTACCAGGAGCAGCGGTAATCCAACAAATCGTAGAACTTGGGATGAGGCATCCTTCCATCCGTTTAGGTCTTGGGCTACTTTTTGGGGTTTTGATTTTATACCTCTTCTTTAGGGATTACGGGCGCAAGCTCGAAATGGATGGCCCGTACCCCGAAAAGATCTTTTGTATCGAAAATGCCTTTTCAATTTGTGTCGTGTTATTATGCTTGGAATTCGCTGTAATGCGGATTAGGTATCCTGCCCGCCCTCCAGCTGTCTACTACACGGCACCTCCTTCCCAGTCTTCAACCTTAGACTCGGAGAAGGAGAGGCTCGAGGTCGAGAAAAGAAAGCCTCGTAGGTGGTTTTCACGGTTCCGAGGTCGTAGGTGGTTTTCACGGTTCCGAGGGAAGGAAAGAACCCCCGCCCTGCCCCCAAAGGTCTCGGAGCAACCAAAAACATTGGACGGAGTGATACGTGAACAGTACAAGCTCCTACGGGGGGAGGGAGCACTGGATTCTAAATCACGAACGCTGAACGAAATCTGGGGCGCGGAGTACCCACGGTGGATTCTCAGAAAGAGGGATCCCGGCCCCGAGGGCCCGATGGTAGCTTATCTCTTTCTACAAATAGTACGGATACTACGCCGCAAGCTCCCTTGGTGGTACTTGATGTTGAAAAATCGCAAGAATAAAAACTTCGAAAATGAAGATCAAGCGATTGAAGAAGCTGACAGAAAGCTACGTGAAAGAGACAAGAAAAAGAGAGAAAGAGACAAAAAGATAAGGGAAAGAGAAAACAAAAAGAGAGAAAGAGAGGAGGAGAAAGAGAAAAAAGAGAGCGAGGATTCTAAGGGGGAGGAAAGAGAGAATTTGTAAAGATCCAAATCGATTCTAACCCTTTTCTATCTTGGCTTTCTTATATCTCTCTCTTTTTTTCTTATATCTCTATCTTGGCTTTCTTGTCTATCCAAAAGAAAGAAAATCTATTCTCTTCATACTGTTTCAAAGTCCACTAGTTTGAATGGTATCAAAAGAAAAAAAAGAAACGAATAGTCGGGGTTCCATTGAATTTCAAGTATTTTCGTTTACGACAAAAATTAACAAAATTGCGTCCCATTTGCAATTGCATAAAACCGACTTTTTATCGGAGCGTGGTCTACATAAACTTTTGACGAAACGCGAGCGTCTGCTATGTTATTTGTCAAAAAAAAATCCAACCCGTTATTTGGAATTAAGAAATGTTTTGGATATTCAAGAGTCAAGGGGGGACTCCCTTTGAGACCTTCTTTTCAATTAGAGATCTTTTCTTTTCAATTCGGGGTCTTTTGTTGTAGCTAATAAAGTTATAAGAAAGGACCTCATGATATTCATATAGAGATATCCTTATGGGTTATAACGTATTGGGCCTGAATACGCCATTCCTTGGGGAATGCTTCAAGCTCTAGCAGATGGAACAAAACTCCTTTTCAAAGAGAATCTTCTTCGCTGGGTGGGGATATTCATTTGTTTAGTCTTGGCCCATCCATGGCAGTCATATCAATTCTCCTAAGTTATTGCGTTTAGCGATCGTCTTGTTTTAACGGATCGAAATGTTGGTGTTTGTTTATGGATTGGGATTGCAAGTATTGCTCCCATTGGACAAGAAGGCCTGTCTTTCATTTGTTCAAGAAGAGCGGAGAGGTTCGTTGAGTTTCTCGCCCCTCTGTCTTAGGATTCCCTAGTCAGTTCTACTTCATTGATGGGGGCAGGGAAGGGGTCTGACTCAGGGATCGAGTGTCACCGTGACGTGGTGGAGTTCGTATCCCTAAAGTCAATCTGGCTTTTTCTATGGAGAATGGATAAGGGGCTTGTGGTATGGGCGCGTGGGCATAAACAAACGACTCTTACTCATCTCGGGAGCGTGCCCGAGGTGCCGTAAGAAAGGACTCCCTGGGCAGGGATCCATAAGTAATCGAATACTAATCGAATAGATAAAGAACGGACCCTTCCCTACACTTTCCCCTATCTACATACACACAATTGATCGGATTTTAGAGAGATACCACCATAGGTCCTCGAAAGGATCTCGGAGAACGAACAAAGCACGAAAGCCAGGATCGAAAGTGGGATTCCTATTCGAAGAGCGCGTAACCGCATGGATAAGCTCACACTAACCCGTTCATTTGGGACCCCATTTTGCTTCGGAAGGATCGGGACTCATAGCAATTCATAGAGACGAGACTTCAGGAATCATGCAAGGGAACAAAAAAGAAAGAAAAGAGAGGGATCCTTAGAAAGAAGCAAATCCTTCCGAAGAAATTCAAATTGGAAGGAGATCTTTTCCGAGTCCCCTTTGTCTACGAGCAAGGAAGCTATAAATAATGCAACTATGAATTTCACGGATTCTCGAAAAATGCGGGGCAAGGGGCATCGAGAATGATCTCTTGTTCTTATTCTATTAGAGGATCGCAATTCGATCCGCGGATGTTTGGGAAACAGAATCACCCTCAATCAAAAAGGGAAAGTCTGCGATGGAAACAGGAAAACGTGAGGGTCCTAGTTTCTCTTCGGGATGGGGTCGAAGAAGGGAGGAGATTCTCGAAGGAGGGACAAGGACCCAATCACTTCGAAAGAGTTGAACGGGGAGCCATATGAAGTGAAAATTTCATGTATGGTTCTGTAGAGTGGCAGGTAAGGGTTACTTCTCTGTCAACTTTTCCACGATCAACCCGAAAAAACCAAACTCGGCCTTACGGAAAGTGGCCCGGGTGCGATTAACCTCTGGATTTGAAGTCACTGCCTTTATACCTGGTATCGACCATAATCTGCAAGAGCACTCCGTAGTCTTGGTAAGAGGGGGAAGAGCGCAGGACCTTCCGGGGGTCAAGTATCGCATTGTTCGAGGAACACTCGATGCTGCGGGAGTAAAGGGTCGCCAACAAGGGCGCTCGAAATACGGTGTGAAAAAGCCAAAAAAAAGCATTTGAGCCCTTATTTATATATTAAAGAAAACATCTTCTCCCTTTCACGCTCATGTCACGACGCGGTCCTGCAGCAGAAAGGGCTCTAAACCCCGACCCCCTTTATAAGAATCGATTCACTACCCTCTTCATTAACCGCATTCTGAAAGATGGAAAGAAAACATTGGCTTATCAAATTGTCTATCGAGCCATGAAAACGATAGCAACAAGGCAAAAAAAAAAAGCCATCTCTCTTTTACGTAAAGCAGTAAATAAAGTCAAGCCAAAAATCGCAGTAAAAACACGACGTAAGAGGGGGTCGGCTTATCAAGTTCCTGTTGAAGTTGCAAATCAAAAGGCAAAAGTTTTGGCGATACGTTGGTTGATAAGTTGCGCTCGAAAACGCTCGGGTCGAACGATGGCTTCCAAATTAAGTGCGGAATTACAGGATGCGATCAAGGGGAAGGGCGGAGCTATACGCAAAAAGGAGGAAACGCATAAGATGGCCGAGGCCAATCGAGCTTTTGCCCATTTTCGTTAATCCATGAAC